TGCAGGTACTTGGGATCCTTTGGATGAAGACATGGTCTCTCTTGATCCCATTGAATTTCATTCAGAGGAGGAACCTTATAAAGAGCGCATTGATTCTTATCAAAGAAAGACAGGATTAACTGAGGCTGTTCAAACAGGCACAGGTCAACTAAACGGTATTCCTATAGCAATTGGGGTTATGGATTTTCAGTTTATGGGGGGTAGTATGGGATCCGTAGTAGGCGAGAAAATCACCCGGTTGGTCGAGTATGCTACCAATAAATTTCTACCTCTTATTCTAGTATGTGCTTCCGGAGGCGCACGGATGCAAGAAGGAAGTTTGAGTTTGATGCAAATGGCTAAAATATCTTCGGCTTTATATGATTATCAATCAAATAAAAAGTTATTCTATATATCAATCCTTACATCTCCTACTACTGGTGGGGTGACGGCTAGTTTTGGTATGTTGGGGGATATCATTATTGCTGAACCCAATGCCTACATTGCATTTGCGGGTAAACGGGTAATTGAACAAACATTGAATAAGACAGTACCTGAAGGTTCACAAGCGGCTGAATATTTATTCCATAAGGGCTTATTCGATACAATCGTACCACGTAATCTTTTAAAAGGCGTTCTGAATGAGTTATTTCAGCTCCACGCTTTCTTTCCTTCGAATAAAAATGGAATCAAGTAGACCTTTAAGGTCAATTATTTTTTTGTGGCGAACAAGCTGTTAGTTTATCAGACATATATTCCATGTAGAAAAATTAAAGTAATAAGTACATGTTTTTAGTTCTACATTCCTTGCACTTATTATATACTCATTTATAGTATAATTATATACGACTTAAAATTAATAACGAATTTTAAAATAGATTTTAAAATATATAATATTAAGAATAACAGGTACAAATATTAAACCGAGGTACCCATTCTATGACAACTCTCAACTTACCATCTATTTTTGTGCCTTTAGTGGGTCTAGTATTTCCGGCAATTGCAATGGCTTCTTTATCTCTTCATGTTCAAAGAAACAAGATTTTTTAAACCCGATGCGACCCAATCTCAGCCATTTTTTTCAAGACGTAGATTAGACATGGATCATAAAATGGATATCCATTTAGTAGAATATCGTATAAGATGTGCCTTCTTCCGAACATGAATTAAATGTAAATGAAAGAGCTCTTATGCATGTGGACTATGTTATATGTTTAAAATAATTATAGCTATTTTAAAATAGATTAAAATAGATCAGGATCCGCAGATCTCTGAAATGTAAAGTCAATGAAATGCATGTCACTATCTCTATCTATAGGAGATCATATAAAGGGGATACTAGTATTTTACATCTAGCCAATTCGATGAATTATGCCTAAAGGTTCCCATCAGAATAGTGCTAGTTGATGAGAGTTACTTCGAAAAAAAAAGAGTAAAGTCAAATTTTTGGGGGGTTATTCTCTCAATTTCAATAAAATGCAACCGGATCTAGTATGAGTTGGCGATCAGAACATATATGGATAGAACTTATAACGGGGTCTCGAAAAACAAGTAATTTCTGCTGGGCCTTTATCCTTTTTTTAGGTTCATTAGGATTCTTGTTGGTTGGAACGTCCAGTTATCTTGGTAGGAATTTGATATCTTTATTTCCGTCTCAGCAAATCATTTTTTTTCCACAAGGGCTCGTCATGTCTTTCTATGGCATCGCAGGTCTCTTTATTAGTTCCTATTTGTGGTGCACAATCTCCTGGAATGTAGGTAGTGGTTATGATCGATTCGATAGAAAGGAAGGAATTGTATGTATTTTTCGTTGGGGATTTCCTGGACAAAATCGTCGCATCTTCCTTCGATTCCTTATGAAAGATGTTCAGTCCATCAGAATAGAAGTTAAAGAGGGTATTTATGCCCGGCGTGTCCTTTATATGGACATCCGAGGCCAGGGAGCTATTCCCTTGACTCGTACTGATGAGAATTTGACTCCACGAGAAATTGAACAAAAAGCTGCGGAATTAGCCTATTTCTTGCGTGTACCGATTGAAGTATTTTGAAATGAACTGAAAATTATTTCTCATCAGGAGGTAAAAAATAAAAAAAATACTAGCGGCATCTCCTATATCCCATTTCGGGATTAGGTCCAATTTTTTTATATTTTGATAAATAAGGGAGTTAGCTCGTCTCGAAATACGGCATTACTTGAAAGGGCCTCTTTGGGACATTCATCGAAAGGACACAATACAATTGCTGCGAATTTTCTCAATTGAGATATCAGTCAAAAAAAATCTTATTTTTTTTTTTTTTTCTTCATTCGAATTTGAGACGGACTCTTATTCTATTTGGATATTCTTTATATATTCAAGGACTAACCATAACCAATACATCACAAATAAAAAACAGTGAATAGATTCAAAGGAAAGATACCTTGTAATAGAACTCATTGCTTGATAGAAATATTGGATCGCATAGAGTTTACAAACGAGGTGGGTTCATTAAGAATTCACAGATGAAAAAAATGGAAAAAAAGAAAGCATTCATTCCCCTTCTCTATCTTGCATCTATAGTATTTTTGCCTGGGTGTATCTCTCTTTTATTTCATAAAAGTCTAGAATCCTGGGTTACTAATTGGTGGAATACTAGGCAACCCGAAACTTTCTTTAATATCATTCAAGAAAATAGTATTCTAGAACAATTCATAGAATTTGAGGAACTCTTCCTGTTGAACGAAATGATAAAGGAATATCCGGAGCCACATCTACAAAAGCTTAGTATAGGAATACACAAAGAAACAATCCAATTGATCAAGATGCACAATGAAGATCGTATCGATATGATTTTACACTTCTCGACAAATATAATATGTTTCATTATTCTAAGCGGTTATTCTATTCTGGGTAATGAAGAACTTGTTATTCTTAACTCTTGGGTTCAGGAATTCTTATATAACGTAAGCGACACGATCAAAGCTTTTTGTATTCTTTTATTAACGGATTTGTGTATTGGATTCCATTCGCCCCATGGTTGGGAACTAATGCTTAGCTCTATCTACAAAGATTTTGGATTTGCTCATAACGATCAAATTATATCTGGTCTTGTTTCCACTTTTCCAGTCATTTTAGATACAATTTTCAAATATTGGATCTTCCATTATTTAAATCGTGTATCTCCATCACTTGTAGTGATTTATCATTCAATGAATGACTGAAAAATGATTCACTGATATTAATTATTAATCCGATTATAATGTTTGTTACTTTGTACATAAAGAAGTACATAAAGAAAGCGTTCAAAAAAGTACTTACTCTTTCTATTTCTCCAGAGGATTTCTCTTATATTCGAGTAAACTTATTTCCGTACATAGCAGAATCGTGGATAGGGAACTATACTAGCAACCTACCTAATTTATTGTAGAAATTTTGGGCTCAATGATTGGACCATGCAAACTAGAAATACCTTTTCTTGGACAAAGGAACAGATTACTCGATTCATTTCCGTATCGCTCATGATATATATAATAACTCGGACATACATTTCAAATGCATATCCCATTTTTGCACAACAGGGTTATGAAAATCCAAGAGAAGCGACTGGGCGTATTGTATGTGCCAATTGCCATTTAGCTAATAAGCCCGTGGATATTGAGGTTCCCCAAACGGTACTACCCGATACTGTATTTGAAGCAGTTGTTCGAATTCCGTATGATATGCAACTAAAACAAGTTCTTGCTAATGGTAAAAAGGGGGGTTTGAATGTGGGGGCTGTTCTTATTTTACCCGAGGGATTTGAATTAGCTCCTCCCGACCGTATTTCTCCCGAGATGAAAGAAAGGATAGGCAATCTGTCTTTTCAGAGCTATCGCCCCACAAAAAAAAATATTATTGTGATAGGTCCTGTTCCTGGTCAGAAATATAGTGAAATAACCTTTCCTATTCTTTCTCCCGACCCCGCTAGTAAAAAGGATGTTCACTTCTTAAAATATCCCATATATGTAGGCGGGAACAGGGGACGGGGACAGATTTATCCCGACGGAAGCAAGAGTAATAATACAGTTTATAATGCTACAGCAGCAGGTATCGTAAACAAAATTATACGAAAAGAAAAGGGGGGATACGAAATAACCATAGTGGATCCATCGGATGGACGTCAAGTGGTTGATATTATCCCTCCAGGGCCAGAACTTCTTGTTTCAGAGGGTGAATCTATCAAACTTGATCAACCATTAACAAGTAATCCTAATGTGGGTGGATTTAGTCAGGGAGATGCAGAAATAGTACTTCAAGATCCATTACGTGTCCAAGGACTTTTGTTCTTCTTGGCATCTGTTATTTTGGCACAAATCTTTTTGGTTCTTAAAAAGAAACAGTTTGAGAAGGTTCAATTATCTGAAATGAATTTCTAGATCCGAAAATTTTTCAACATCAAGTTAGTAAAAAGAACCGTATTTTTCGGGGCATTATTAGTCTTCCTAGTCTTGGACACAAGAAAGGGATGAAGAAAATTTCCCTTCTTGTGTCCAAATAATAATGAGTCTTCATACCAGTTTCTCAAAGATTCCTATCCTTAGTTTCTATTTTTTCAGGTTTCTCATAATTTTTTTGGTACTTAGTACTTTATGTATAATGTATAATAAAGTAGTGGGCAAACAAAAAAGAGAGGTCATTTTAGATTTTATAGAACTTAGTCAATGAACTTAGAAAGATAGATACTACCTAGGCCAGATGGTCGGAATTAAACAATTAAGTTCATTTTTCAAAACATCATCAGAAAAAACAAATGGGGTTTTAGGAAACATTGGAAAGGAAAAGGGGATCCATTTGTTTTGTTAATTATCTGAATAAAAGGTTTTGATTATTAAGAACTCACCAGGATCGTTCCCTTCGAATCAGACAAAGAAAGAAGGGGACTGGTGAGTTCTTACGCTTTCATGTCTACAACTCAGTTCATCCGATTACTACAGGGATGAACCCAATCCTGAATATGAACCATAAAAGAAAATACCTAGTAACCCGATCACAGGAATACCAGTT